ACGACCAATTGTATATTACATTTATTATTCGGTCCAAGAAAAGTCTCTTAGGACCTATTTTAACAAATGAATTAATTAATTCTAAATTCTGAAAAGATGAATAAACAGACCCATATAAAAGAGACGCTATGAATATTCCGAAATAGGCTATACTGACTGAATAAATTGCATTTGTCACAAATTCATACCAATCCACGGAATAGTTCGAATTTTGATGTAAAAGGTTTATGGATGGGGTTAACCATTTCGATAATATATCCAAATCCATTCCTACTTGATCGAAAGGAATTCCTATGGACCCAACAAACAAAGTAAATAGGACCAATACAAGTAGAGGAAATAGCATAGTATTGTCCGATTCACAGGGATACATGGAAGTGTCTTTATTGTCAAAATGAGTACTAAAGGATCGCATCAGATTTCGTATATTCCCATCAATTTGATATATCTTCTTCGAAAAAAGGGAAACCTTTTTATTATTATTCATTACTGAGAAAAGTACATTTTTGTTAACTGGTTTCGGTCCTTCTTTTCCCCATATAGATATTGAAGAGAACGAGCTATTTTTAGTGCCACTGTAATTTTGAAACCGAACGTGTAAATGCCCCTCAAAAGTAAGTAAATACATCCGAAACATATAAAATGCAGTTAATCCTGCTGTGGAACAGGCTATTATCGCGAAAATCGGTGAATACAACCAACTATCATTAAGAATTTCATCTTTGGACCAAAAACAAGCAAGAGGTGGAATACCACAAAGAGAAAGTGTACCTAATAAAAAAGTAGTTTTTGTAATTGGCACATATTTGGTTAAACCACCCATAAGAACCATGTTCTGACTTTTATCTGGAGAATATCCAACAATGGGTTCCATTGAATGAATAATCGATCCGGATCCTAAAAACAATAATGCTTTCGAATAGGCATGAGTGATTAAATGGAATAAAGCAGCTCGATAAGAACCTATCCCTGGAGCTAACATAATATAACCCAATTGAGACATTGTAGAATAGGCTAAACTTCTCTTAATGTCTTTTTGAGCAAGAGCTAAAGTAGCTCCTAATAGTACCGTTATTATACCTAGCAAAGAAATGAGATTCATTATGTAAGGTATGACTGTGAAAAGGGGAAGAAGCCGAGCGACAAGAAAAATTCCCGCTGCTACCATAGTAGCAGCATGTATAAGAGCCGAAATAGGAGTGGGCCCCTCCATGGCATCAGGTAACCATACATGAAGGGGAAATTGTGCGGATTTAGCAACTGCACCAAGGAATAATAGGGAGGCACACAGAGTAGCAAATAAAGAATTGACCCCATTATTATGGATCAAGTTATTGAAGATTTCGAACAAATCCCGAAATTCCAAACTACCTGTTATCCAATAAAAACCTAAGATTCCTAATAATAAACCAAAATCCCCTACACGATTAGTTACAAACGCTTTTTGACAAGCATTGGCTGCAATTGGTCGTGTGAACCAAAAACCTATTAATAGATACGAACACATTCCCACCAGTTCCCAAAAAATATGAATTTGTATCAAATTGGAACTAGTAACTAATCCCAACATAGAAGTATTGGAAAAACTCATATAAGCAAAAAATCTCAAATATCCTTGATCATGAGACATATAATTGTCACTATAAATAAGAACCATGATTCCAACAGTAGTGATTAGTATTGACATAATAGAAGTAAGTGGGTCGATCAAGTGGCCGAACTCGAAAGAAAAATCATTATTGATGGTCCAAGAACATAGAAATTGATAGATAGAACTGCCATTGATTTGCTGAATAGACAGATCGGCCGAAAAAACCATAACTATACTTAGCAATGAAACACTAGGAAAAGCCCACATACGACGAAGATTTTTTGTTGCAGTCGGAACAAGCAGAAGTCCCCATCCTATTGACATAGTAACTGGAAGTGGAACGAAAGGTATGATCCATGCATATTGATATGTATGTTCCATAAGAAAATAAAACGTTTTTGATTCTTATTAATTGTTTCCGATTCACCAGCTCTTCTCTCTTTCGGAAGTCAAATAAATAAATAAAAATCAAGATAGAAAAGAACTCAAATAGGATTTTGAATTCTTAATTATTACGATTCTTTCCCAAATATCGTATTGAATAAAAAGAAATTTAAATCAAGAAGTTACAATTGTTCAAATGACCAAGTCACTGGTTAAAACTGACCATTTAGTTATTAACTAAGATATTTATTAAGATAAAGAAAGAATATGAGATTTTCAATCATTCCACTATTACGGCGATTGATATCCATATAGTAAATAGTAAGGAAAAGGAATGACACCAAAAAAAGTAAAAGTACTCTATTGGGATATGGATCATAGAATCCGCCAATAACTCGACCCAATAAAATACTAGTTATTTTAGTTAGTTTATTCGGAGTCATTAATTAATTCATTGTAGAACTGATTGATTGGCTTCTATTCCAATAAAACAAACTTATGTTTATAGGAAATATTATGATACTCGTCACTTCGCATAGAACTGAAATAAGAGATTACTAAAATTACCTTTATCAAGTAATGTATCGTTTAACATATTAACTACCAATCTCATTTTCATTTAAATTATGAGTACTCAGCTTGATCAATTAATAGAAAAATTTTACATTATTATTTTCTTAAATTAGGTAAGGATTCTTAAGCTTTTCGATTTATTTAATGTAAGACGACGAGATATAAATAGACTGAGATTGAGATATGAATTGGAACCCTTTTTGATTCTTATCAACAACAACCGGTTCGATTTCTATGGTAGCGGACCTCATAGACATAGATCGGAATGAAGATATGAAGGTACAAATTAGTACGAATTCTTCTTTCTTCGGGCATTGTATGTAATAGAGATGTGGAACAAAAAAAAATTCCTTTGAAAATCACATCGTTTTTCTTTTTTCTATTTCTTTTTTTATCCCTAGTGTACTCTATGTGATGCGCACGTATCTATATTTTTGTATGTTATGAAGGAAGTATCCGCTATGGAATAAATATAGATAATGAATAGCAAGAACGATCCATTTTGAACAATACATGTCTTTCACATCCAACTATAAAAGTAACTTCTTTATTTTAAAATGGCGGTTCCAAAGAAACGTACTTCTATCTCAAAAAAGCGTATTCGTAGAAATATTTGGAAGAAAAAGGGATATTGGGCGGCGGTAAAAGCTTTATCTTTAGCTAAATCTATTTCTACCGGGCATTCAAAAAGTTTTTTTGTGCGACAAACAAGTAATAAAGCCTTGGAATAATCTGAATCGACATGACTCGATGAATTGGATGATTTATAAGATGAATAATTCACATTAACTAATGTTTTGAACTCATCTATATGAGATAGAACTGAACCGGCTGTTGTGGTATGTAGAATAAGAATTATTCTGTCTATTGGGTTCTAAGAACGATACTATTTCTTTTTTGTTGTTGTTTTTCAAACAACAAAAAAGAAATAGTTAAACACAAAATACAAGGTTTCACTTTTCATTATAGTAGATTTTGATAATTCGCGAGATGGGGGTTGTTATTCCCCCCCCCCCCAAAAAAAAAAGATTTTTTTTAGGAAGAAGTTTATTCGATTATGTATCTCCAATAGTTATATATCATTAAGATTTTTGGAAGATCTGAAACAAGTATGAACGACAGTAGTAAAAATGAATGGATCCTTGAAACTAATTGATTGAAATATATATTTTAAGACTTTGCTTTGTAACTCTCCGAATCACTACATAGATTCCTTCTTGTTTCGACCCAATCAATAAAAACTCCCCGGATCCCCTTTAGGTCGATATTTATGTACGAAGAATTAAGTCAATCTTCCTTAATCCAAAATAGATCCTATGTTTGTACCGTAGGATCGATCAATCTATTTTATATAGAATATACTTTATTTATAAGTAAAGTACATAGCGTAGAATTCCAATAGAGATTGAAACTCTTTTGTTTTATGTGCAGCTCAATACCTAATTGGTTCGGTAAATCCTCACACGAATTATGTATACAATGAGGATCCCAACCATTAATACAGTTTTGATACCAAACTATCTAAATATTTATAGAAATCCCTTGGATGTAGTTATCCAATTGTGATACATAAAAAATCCTATTTATTTTCTTTTGTTCAGTGAAAAATGAATCTTTTTTCATTTCCGATCCAGGAAATCAGATAAATGAGGAATGAATCATCAAAAAATGATATAAAAAAAGGGACAATTCTTAGTTCTAGACCTCAACTGAGGACATAACCATCTAGTTCCAACTGTTCCAGAAGAACTTATACTACGTGAAAGCCTGTTGTTAAAAATGACACCATACCGGGGGATTATTGAAGTTCAAATATTCATTTGAACGAGTCTTTATTCATCGATTCTAACGTTTCCTAAAATATATTGCATTGAATCTTTCAATCTCGACGATTGAACGTCATATGGGCTATTATTATTTCGATCAAGCCGCCATGGTGAAATCGGTAGACACGCTGCTCTTAGGAAGCAGTGCTAGAGCATCTCGGTTCGAGTCCGAGTGGCGGCATCCTCTAAAAAGGACACATTAGATCCTATAATGAATTTAATTCGGAATTTACATTCCGTAATTGAGGGACCCCTCTTTTTTTTAATGATTTTTTTTTATGATATTTGCGACTTTAGAACATATATTCACTCACATCTCTTTTTCGATTATTTCAATTGTCATTACGATTTATTTGGTGACTTTATTAGTCCATGAAATCGTAGGACTATGTGATCCGTCAGAAAAAGGCATGATAGCCACTTTTTTCTGTATAACGGGATTATTAGTTACTCGTTGGATTTATTCGAGACATTTCCCGTTAAGTGATTTATATGAATCATTAATGTTCCTTTCATGGAGTTTCTCCATTATTCATATGGTTCCTAAAATAGGGAACCATAAAAATTATTTAAGCGCAATAACCGCGCCAAGCGCTATTTTTACCCAAGGCTTTGCCACTTCGGGT